CGGAGGTATCGGATAATCCATACTTAGAAACTCCAAATGGCTATCATAGTTACGGTCGAGATAGTCACTATCATACCTATCCAAATTATAGCTATCCTCGTTCTTAGGTAAAAGACTGTAAATGGTACCCTCTCTCTCATCAAAAAGATCATAATCATTATCATCATCATCATCATCAAAAATCTCAAAACCTTTAGGATAGTTATCCAGGAACTTGTTTAGAGATACTGTAATGAAAGGAACATAGGAGTTTCTCGCTAGATATTTGACCAAATAGGATCGTCCAGTTCCTATAGAACCTATCACTAAAATACCCCTAGGAGGGGATACGGCTAAGCGGAGCGAAAAGGGTTTTCCATGAGATGGGAAATCCAAAGCATTAGCCCCACACGGGGTTTCTGAATAACTGATTGTCTGATAATGAGCGAGGAATATCCGTCTTTCTGCTAAGCAGGATGTATTGAACTCATAATTTAGTAGATATTTTTTATGAATGTCAATTAAATTTCGTAAGTAAATTGTTCCCGGTTGCTCAATCATTTGATAACCAGAGGTATTCTTTGATAAACGATCACTATTAGTCAGACTCAATAAAATTTCATCAATCCTTTTTTCTGTCGTTAAGGTAGAGAACTGAACCATGAATTCCCTTTCTTTATCAGCAATGAAATCACTGTTCAAGATCCAGGATTCTATTTTATCATTAATCCAATCACTATTCACACCTTTTCTTTTTCTTATCAAGGTATAGATCGCTTTACTTGTATGACTTAAATGTCTAGTATTTCTCAAAAACTCGATTCGATTGATGGGATTTGGTAGAATCCTTATGAGATCGATGAGATTCAAATCTTTCTTCTTCGAACGTATGGATTTGACCCCATAAGCGGGACCACCACCCCTTGGCATGTTGCCAGCAGAAGCTGAACCTCGTCTTTCTTCTAGAAAATTTCCTAATTGTTTCAGAGCAACGAGAAAAATATCCTTTAACCCGAAAGAATTCAGTTCTGATATAGGATACCTATCCAGAAGTTTTTCCAACTCAATCATGTATGATGGAATCATCAAAGATTTGACTTCTTCGAACTCTGTCTGTAACTCATTAGAGAATCGAGAAACAGAGAAAAGATGTGTCTGAACGAGATATCCGGTAACAAGAAGAAGGATAAGGATTAAAACGAAGAACTCACTCAGATGTGTCGATATCAATGGTGACTCATTTTCCAAAATATCTTCGCACACGTGCACAAGAAAATTATGTAAACACTTACTCGAAATCTCACTTATAGGATTCCGTGGTGAAAGATACAATTTTTCCCGAAGAATTCGCTTAGATTCATCCCTAATATCATGAAAAATGGATACAAATTGTTGAAATTTAGGACTCCTACGTAGTATCACCAATAGGTCTAAAAAAGTATCTAAAAATATTAAATTTAGATATTCGTGTCCTGTCCGGGTAAATAACAATTGTATTATATATGGTTGGAATTGCTTCAATTTTGAGAGAGTTGAAAAAACACTATTTCTTTTATAATTTCTATACATCGGCCCTTTTTCAAAGCATTTTGTTAAAGAAGGACTGTGTTTTTTCGTCTTTCCAGATCGTAAATATTTCTCAGAATCTTTTGTTAAAGAAGGACTGTGTTTTTTCGTCTTTTCGGATCGTAAATATTTCTCAGAATCTTTTGTTAAAGAAGGACTGTGTTTTTTCGTCTTTTCGGATCGTAAATATTTCCTAGAAAAATCTTTCTCAGAATATTGAGTATTAAAGAATCGAAGTCGATGTGCTTTTAAAAAACAGGATATCAATGAACTTCTATGAAATGGTTTCAGGGGATTCCCCCAATTCTCTTGATCGTCGGATATCATTGAGAAATCCATGTTATAAAAAGATTTCATGTTATAAAAATATTTCCTGCGCTTCTTCCTTTCTTCTTCTTTCTTTTTCTTCTCTATAGTATAGAATGATATCCAATTTTGTCTCTTATTGAACAAAAATCGTGATATTGTTCTTTCATTGAAGGATAATTTTGATTTTTTAGAAGTATAAAAGTCATCCAATAAGAAGGGTTTCCTTTTTTTCAAATGAACGATTTGAAGACCCATTGATTCTAACAACTGATTCCCGAGTGGATCATTCGGACGTTTCAATTCATACATGTGGATCTCGGACCTATGAACCGGGATATTACCGAAACTCACAAAGAAAAAAGGAAGTGAGTTAGACAAAAATGGAAGAAACTTGGACAAAAAGAAATAAAGTGACTTAGACAAAAAGAAATAAAGTGACTTAGACAAATCTTTTTTTTTTTCAATAACCTCAGACCAATCAATAGGCTCAGACCAATCAATCGAATATGCATTCATATGTAATCGATCGAACACTACTTGAAATCGATGGAACACTACTTGAAAACGGCTATTCTGCTCAGAAATGAAATGGTCCAATTGTTCCCGGAAATTTTTACTCCCATTGGACCATTTGTATTTATATGCATTTGCATCCTTATTCATAGATCTCTCGGTTTGATAAATCAAAATAAGAGGCCATTTCTTCTGGTTTTTTTTCCAATTTGAGAAATGTTGGTTGATCGTGTATTTCCTTGTAGGTCTATGATTAAAAATATTTTTTCCTATTGGATACCCTTGAATTCCATATTCCGAGTTGCGATGGAATCGATTCCATAGGTTTTTTATGTATCCATAGGTATTGTTTGGATAAAAAGATTCATTCTCTTCGTAAAAACGAGGAGGTAGAACCAATAAAGATTTCTTTTTTGATTCATCCCTGGAGTTGCCCTCATTTACGAATTTTTGTTTTTGATCCAATCCGGACGAATCAATAGAAAAAGAAAATCCCTTATGATACACTAGATCCGGCTTAGTTATTGATAGATTGAATAGATTTGCCATTTCTTGAAATCTGTCTTCTGATTCAAAATCATGGTGTAACAAGTATCCTGCCCTATTCCGGTCATGAAATAGATCAAATAACCCAAAAAGTCGATTTTTGTTCAAGAATGAATCGGAACTATAAAGCTCATCTTTCGCAACCCCATCACATCCTGGATCGGATGAAATAGGATGAATTGAGACAGTATTTTGTAAATACATATGTATCTTGACTATATTGGCTATTTCTTTATTTTCCGATTGCCTCAAAAGAACAAAAGAAACATCTTCTTCTTTCTTAAATAACCTCTCAGTAGGATTCAAATCCAGCTGAAGTTCTGACCATCTGTCATATAAAAAAGACCGGCCGGGTCTTGTAGGATTCCCAAGAAATTCTTTGATTTCTTTTGGAAACAAATGATTATTCATCCTCGTATGATATTTCGAATCCTCATCCCTATCAGAGATCTTTTTTCGATATAGGAGCGGAACAATCAACTTACTATACCAATTGATATTGAACGAATCTTTTGAGTCGTCCATTGTATCATTGCTGGGTCCAACGGAATTTATTGATATAGGAAGAAGCCCTGTCAAATAGACATTTTTGCTTTCGATCATCTTTCGATTGTTAATACGATAGATAAGGATCCCTACTACAAAAAATACTACATTCTTGATCGTGAAATATCGATTGCCTTTGCGTGAAAGTACGATACTCCAAATTCGGAAGTCTAAGAGTTTGATAAAACTCTCTTGGTGAAAAAAAACGTGAATAAAAGATACCGCTGAATTGAATTCAGTCCACGAATCTAAGAAATAGGGAGAATTCTTGCTCTCTCTAAATATCTCTCTCAATTCTAAAATCCAAAATTTGAACAGATGTTCCTTCATCTTACACACTCCTATATTTAAAATGAATTGTTGATTCTAAATTTAATTGATTTATCCAAAAGATTTCACTTCAATTAATTTTGGTTATTCATGAGGTACTAGGATTCCCACGAAGCATCCATGGCTGAATGGTTAAAGCGCCCAACTCATAATTGGCGAAGTCGTAGGTTCAATTCCTACTGGATGCACGCCAATAGAACCGTACCTCCCATAAAGTCGATTTTTGTTCAAGAATGAATCAATCCGAACTGTTTGACTTAACTAACTTAACTAATTTCTTGATTTCCATCATTTTCAATTTCCATCATTTTCAATTTATGTAATTTATTTATTTAACTAAATTTCTTGATTTCCATCATTTTCAATTTATGTAATTTATTTATTTAACTAATTTCTTGATTTCCATCATTTTCAATTTATGTAATTTATTTATTTAACTAATTTCTTGATTTCCATCATTTTCAATTTATGTAATTTATTTATTTAACTAATTTCTTGATTTCCATCATTTTCAATTTATGTAATTTATTTATTTAACTAATTTCTTGAATGTCCATCATTTTCAATTTACGTAATTTATTTAAATAAATAATTTCTTGAATGTCCATCATTTTCAATTTACGTAATTTATTTAAATAAATAATTTCTTGAATGTCCATCATTTTCAATTTACGTAATTTATTTAAATAAATAATTTCTTGAATGTCCATCATTTTCAATTTACGTTCAATTTACGTAATTTATTTAAATAAATAATAATTTCGGATCTGTAGTGGACCTATTAGCTTAGTATGATTTGAATCGAGACGAAGTTCTGACCATCTGTCAGAGAAAAAAAGACTGATTGGCTCTGTATCAATGGAATCTCATCATCCATACATAACGAATTGGTGTGGTAGATTCAAATTTAAATATATGAACAGTAAATAAAACTAGTATTCGTATTGAGACTAGAACTCATAGGGAAGAAAATAGATTTATGAATGGAATAAAATATGCAATATTTACAGACAAAAGTATTCGGTTATTAGGAAAAAATCAATATACTTTTAATGTCGAATCAGGATCAACTAGGACAGAAATAAAACATTGGGTCGAACTCTTCTTTGGTGTCAAGGTAATAGCTATGAATAGTCATCGACTCCCAATAAAGGGTAGAAGAATGCGACCTATTATGCGACATAGACTGCATTACAAACGTATGATCATTA